GAAATACTTTGAAATTTTGAAATACTTTGAAATTTTATTAAATTATGAAATTTATAAGACAAGAAAAGATAATAACTACTAATACGAATAATAAAAGGGTGGATTATCGTATATATATATTTCATGTAGAAACATGTAGAAAGATGAATTAGAAACATGTAGAAAGATGAATAGGTCCATTTATTTATATATTTATTGTATTTTATTAATTAATATATATTTCTTAAAACATATACTTATAGACTCTTAAAACATATACTTATAGACTCCCTATTAAGTATATATATACTCACTTAGGTATACTTAGTATAATATAACAATTATATATGAATTATAAGATATCTTTATAACAATATAAGGATAAGGTTCAAATATAAAACAATAAATATAACAATAAATAACAGGTACAAATATTAAATCGAGGTACCCATTCTATGATAACTCTCAACAGTCTCCCCTCCATTTTTGTGCCTTTAGTGGGCCTAGTATTTCCGGCAATTGCAATGGCTTCTTTATCTCTTTATGTTCAAAAAAACAAGATTTTTTAGATACAACAAGGACAAATCTTATATATATATATATTTTTTCAAGACTTACTTGGATCATAACACGGATATCTATTTAGTAAAATATGGTATAATATGCGGCTTCCTTCGGGCATAAGCTCTTATGTATGTGTAAACATGATAAATGAATTATAACTATTTTCAAATAGATCGGGGAGAATTTCTGAAATGTAAAGTCAATATATCTATATGTATTAGGAAATCATATGAAAGGGATGTTATTATTTTAGTTTGGATCTAAGAAATTCGATGAATTATCCCTAAAGGTTCACATCATAATAGTGCTGGTTGATGAGAGTTACTTCGGAAACAAAAAAAAGTACAAAAAAATTATTTTTGTTATTCTCCCAATTCCAATAAAATGCAACTAGGTCTAGTTAGAGTATGAGTTGGCGATCAGAACGTATATGGGTAGAACTTATAGCGGGGTCTCGAAAAACAAGTAATTTCTGTTGGGCCTTTATTCTTTTTTGGGGTTCATTAGGGTTTTTATTGGTTGGAACGTCCAGTTATTTTGGTAGGAATTTTATATCTTTATTTCCTTCTCAGCAAATAATTTTTTTTCCACAAGGTATCGTGATGTCTTTCTATGGGATCGCAGGTCTTTTTATTAGCTCCTATTTGTGGTGCACAATTTCGTGGAATGTAGGTAGTGGTTATGATCGATTCGATATAAAAGAGGGCATAGTGTGTATTTTTCGTTGGGGATTTCCTGGAAAAAATCGTCGCATATTCCTCCGATTCCTTATGAAAGACATTCAGTCCATCAGAATAGAAATTAAAGAGGGTATTTATGCTCGTCGTGTCCTTTATATGGAAATAAAAGGACAAGGAGCCATTCCCTTGACTCGTACTGATGAGAATTTTACTCCACGAGAGATTGAGCAAAAAGCTGCTGAATTGGCCTATTTCTTGCGTGTACCAATTGAAGTATTTTGAAAAAAGGAACTGAAGAATGAATATTTTGCAAGAGATAAAAAACTCAAGAATCATCTTTTTTTCTATAGCATAACTTAACTGAAGTTTCTTCAGAACGCTTACTCGAGCCAAAGCAAACGTATATGAAACAATTCGAAAACTAAATTGTTTATGTCCACAATTTTTTTTTATGCGTATGTAAATCCACTTAACTCAATTCAGTAACAAATCTAAATGATAGATTCATCATATATCAAAACATTTCATCATAAAGTAAAGAATTGTTTTTCTAAATATTTGATATTTTGATAGAATGGGAGTTCTTTCGTCTCGAAATCCGACTACTATTAATTTGAAGAGGGCTCTTTCTTATTCTATATTCTTTCTAAATTCAAGGACTAACCGCTGTACTGAATCACAAAAAAATCCGGAAATACATCGATGACTTGTAATAGAACTTATGCTTGATAGAAATATTAGTATCATATAGAGTCGACGAATGAGGTGCGTTCATTAAAAATTTTAAAATTCACAGACGAAAAAATGGCAAAAAAGAAAGTATTTATTTCCCTTCTATATCTTGCATCTATAGTATTTTTGCCTTGGTGGATCTCTCTCTCATTTACTAAAAGTCTGGAATCTTGGTTTACTAATTGGTGGAATACTAGGCAATCCGAAATTTTTTTGAATGATATTCAAGAAAAGAGTATTCTAAAAGAATTCATAGACTTAGAGGAACTCTTACGTTTGGACGAAATGATAAAGGAATACCCGGAAACACATTTACAAAAGCCTCGCATCGAAATCTACAAAGAAACGATCCAATTGATCAAGATGCACAACGAGGATCGCATCCATACAATTTTACACTTCTCGACAAATATAATCTGTTTCGGTATTCTAAGTGGTTATTCTATTCTAGGTAATGAAGAACTTGTTATTCTTAACTCTTGGTTTCAAGAATTCCTATACAACTTAAGCGACACAATAAAAGCTTTTTCTATTCTTTTATTAACTGATTTATGTATAGGATTCCATTCGCCCCACGGTTGGGAATTAATGATTGGCTCTGTCTACAAAGATTTTGGATTTGCTCATAATGATCAAATTATATCCGGTCTTGTTTCTACTTTTCCAGTCATTTTAGATACAATTTTTAAATATTGGATCTTTCGTTATTTAAATCGTGTATCTCCTTCACTTGTAGTGATTTATCATTCAATGAATGACTGAAAAGTGATCGAACGATCCAATTATAATATTTGTTACTTTGTACATAAGCAAAACATTCAAAATTGTACTTACTACCCATCCAAGGGATTCCTCCAATATTCCAGTAAAATTATTTATATTTAATATTTAAGTTATTTAAGTAAATAGCAAAATTATAGATAGGGAACTATACTAGCGACCTACCTAATTTTATTGTAGAAATTTTCGGGATCAATGATTGGACCATGCAAACTAAAAATACCTTTTCTTGGATAAAGAAAGAGATTACTCGATCCATTTCCGTATCGCTCATGATATATATACTAACCCAGGCACCCCTTTCAAATGCATATCCCATTTTTGCACAGCAGGGTTATGAAAATCCACGAGAAGCGACTGGCCGTATTGTATGTGCCAATTGCCATTTAGCTAATAAACCCGTGGATATCGAGGTTCCACAAGCGGTACTTCCTGATACTGTATTTGAAGCAGTTGTTCGAATTCCTTATGATCTGCAACTGAAACAAGTTCTTGCTAATGGTAAAAAAGGAGCTTTGAATGTCGGGGCTGTTCTTATTTTACCCGAGGGGTTTGAATTAGCCCCTCCCGATCGTATTTCGCCCGAGATTAAAGAAAAGATAGGAAATCTGTCTTTTCAGAGCTATCGTCCCACTAAAAAAAATATTCTTGTGATAGGTCCGGTTCCTGGTCAGAAATATAGTGAAATCACCTTTCCTATTCTTTCCCCGGACCCCGCTACTAAGAAAGATGTGCACTTCTTAAAATATCCCATATATGTAGGCGGGAACAGAGGAAGGGGTCAGATTTATCCCGACGGGAGCAAGAGTAACAATAATGTTTATAATGCTACAGCAGCAGGTATAGTAAGCAAAATAATACGAAAAGAAAAAGGGGGGTACGAAATAACCATAGCGGATGCATCGGATGGACGTCAAGTGGTTGATATTATCCCTCCAGGACCGGAACTTCTTGTTTCAGAGGGCGAATCCATCAAACTTGATCAACCATTAACGAGTAATCCTAATGTGGGTGGATTTGGTCAGGGAGATGCAGAAATAGTACTTCAAGATCCATTACGTGTCCAAGGTCTTTTGCTCTTCTTGGCATCTGTTATTTTGGCACAAATCTTTTTGGTTCTTAAAAAGAAACAGTTTGAGAAGGTTCAATTGTCCGAAATGAATTTCTAGATCTGCGGATTTATCAACATCAAGCTCTAAAAATAAACAAATTTTTGTTGGGAATTATGTATGATCAAAAAAATTTTGCTTATTTATATTCTTTATTCTACCGGATTTCGGGAATTACTTAATACCGCATTCCTGGTCATAGTATATTGTGAAGGCGACTGTTTTACTTAACTCTTCTTTATTTATTTGTTTTTTCAATCCAAATTGAAACGGTATGATATAGAATGAATCAATAGTTTTATATTTGACTAGAATCAAAACAAAAGATAAATAAGCAGAGAATAGAAACCAAAGTATAAATGAGAGGAACAAAGGATTTTAGGGGAGATTGTTCGTCTCCTAGTCCTTGACACCAGAAACGGAATTTTACCCAACCCTTTCTTGTGTCGAATTAATAAAGATTCTCGATCCCGTTCGTAAAAAATGGATATTTGTAGTTTTCATTTTTTTTTTTTTATATAGGTTTATTTTATCATAACCCTTTTTTAGATTTCTTACGTAACATAGTTTTAGATTTCTTACGTAACATAGTGGTAGTGGACAAATAAATATAGGTCAATTTATTGAGCAATATAGAACTTCTTCAATTTCAACGAACTTATAAAAAAAAAATTTCACTTTTATTAGATTAAATATTTATTTTATTAGATTAAATATTTATTAGATTAAATGGAGTAAGGTTCTATTCTATTAGTATAGAAAGGGTTTGCATGATATCTGATTGATAGAAATATATTCTATTTCTATATAATTGTGAGTCATCCAAAAAGGGTAAATCGAGTGATTCCTTCTTTGTTTTAAGTATTGACAAATACTATTGAGTAACAGATGTTCTGAATCAATTAACGAAGTTCATTTTTTAAAAACATCATCAGAAAAGGTGGAGGTTTTTGAAACATCTCTCAAATCTAAAAAAAAAATATTATGATTATTAAGAACTCAACGGGACTTACCCCCTCTTTCCTTGTCTGATTCGAGGGGGATCCCGTTGAGTTCTTAGGCTTTCATGTCTACAACTCAGTTCATCCGATTATTACAGGGATGAACCTAATCCGGAATATGAACCATAAAAGAAAATACCGATTAAACCGATCAC